AACAATGATAAATAGATACGAATAGAAAGGAAAAGGAAAAAGAGGGGGTAATAAAAAAGAGTAGAGAAAGGTTATCCAAAGTTATATACAAAAAACTGCCCCCCTTTCTTGTATTTCCTTAATTGAATTTCGTTTGATTAGGATAAAGTTCCTTAAAAATCCCCACCCTTTTTAAAATATCCTGAACAGTTCCTGTAGGTTGAGCCCCTTTTTCAAGGAAATAGAGAAGAGCAGGAACGTTTAAATAAGTTTGATTCTTTATCGGATCATAAAAACCTACTTTCTGAAGATCTTTTCCTTCTCTTCGAGATCGAACATCAATTGCAACGATTCGATAGACGACTCATTGAGATAGATGTAGATGAACAATACACCCCCCCTAGAAACGTATAGGAAGTTTTCTCCTCGTACGGCTCGAGAAAAAAAGAATTGGATTTGAAGTTTTATCTATGGTATGGAATTCGAATAAATTCCATAAATGAAAAAAGGTTCTATAAAATCATCAAATTAATTAGACTGGGGTTTAAGTCTGTTTTTTCTTCTTCTTTCCTAAAAAAGAAAAAAAAAACCATTCTTACTCATAACTCAAGTTGGATAACTCTCAAATAATTCAAAAGAGAATCTTTCGTTTATTGAGTAGTCTTTACCCCCTTTTGTGTTTGTCTCGGTTAAAATATATTTGGATTCTTAAGTCTGGCCCAGTTAGTGAGACGATTAAAACGGTGTTTCCTTGTTCTGGGATCCTTTATCTTTGTTTTAAATCCTTGGGTTTAGGCATTACTTCGGTGCTTCTTAATCCTTTCAAAATGGTAGCAACATACCCCTTTTTTTTTTTATTTCCTTCTATCAAAGAATCCTACGGACACTAAATTCCTTCTTTTGATCGAAACGGTTTGATTAATTCCAACAAATTTTCCTTTTGAATTGGAAACTTGTTCGAATAGGATCCCTTCCATTTCTATATCGAAGATATATTCACGAAGTTGCTCCAATTTATTGATTTGCATTAACCCTAGATTCTTGTCCTGAGAAATGAATTAATACTTTCTACTCGAGCTCCATCATGGACTATTTAGGTTACCAACGGATGTCGAAGCCAAGAGCACCTTCATTACTATACAAATCGAAAATGGTGGATATAAGAAAGAATCCACAATGGATCATGTCCTTCAAGTCGCACGTTGCTTTCTACCACATCGTTTCAAACGAAGTTTTACCATAACATTCTTCTAATTTGTAATTTGGACCCAGTATGGAATTGATTCAATCATGGAATCATGAATAGTCATTGGTTTGTAGACATCGTAATCTATATCCCTTTGTTCTATAAATTGTTCTATAAATACAATAGAGATTTTATATATAGTTATAGATCGGTATATAAAGAATATAGCTATAAATCGGTAAAGAGTTTTCTGAATAAGTTTTAGCAAGTCCTCTTAATTTAAAGAATTTCTATTTAATAATAGATTAATAGATTAAAGGTTAGGGGTAAATATTTTCTATTTTTATTTAAAAATTTCAAATCGGGGGGATCAAAAACCTTTTTCACAAAAATAGAAAAAAAATAGAATAGAAGGATACATATACGTTAAACATTTCCTCATTTTTTATGTTATTTTGTTTAAGCTGTGTAGTTCAGCAAGATTTCGCTAATCCAATCTTGCCATACATAATAGAATAGAAAGTGAATAAAAGATAATAAAAGATATAAAACACTCCCTCTTAAGTGTTACGTAAATTTACAATTATTTATTAGGGCCAAACACGAAATACTTATTCAAAGAAAATACATCGGATGGATATATAATTACATATATAACATATATAATTTTTTTTTGTTAATGCAATTCAGGCAGACGCAGAAATTTGAATATCTTCGGTTAATGCATTCGCCCCCGGGGTACTACAGGACTAATGGGACATAAGAGAAAAAAATGGGAATTATGATCGGGGATGCGGACTGGCTAGGTACAAATTCCAACAAGTCCAAATTAACAAATTAAGTTGCTCCTTTTTTATTTTAGCCTAACCCCTTAGGAGAATTAATCCTATTGACTTTGACTGAATTTGATTAGTACCAAAATAGTTAGAATTAAGAAATCTATATAAAAATTCCTAAAAATTTTGTTTCTAGGATAAGAAATAATAGATAGGATCCTTGAAAATCCAAATATTGATAAAATAGAAAAAAAAAATATGGGACGGAATGCTTTTCTAAATAACTAACTTCCCGAAACAAGATGGGATTGGGCATAGGGTGAAAAGACCCCCTTTTTAAAAAATTCCAACTCTTGGAACCCATGTTCCCCATTTACCTGGATCAGAAATAGAGTCAATTACATTTGCGTGTCATTTGTACTCGATTCAATAAAGATATGATTCATGCATAAAAGATAAAAAAAAGAAAAAGAAAGAAATTCCAGCTAACATTAGACTTTAGCCCATTCAAAAAAATCTTTATTCTATTCTAACATAATGAATATGCTCTGGGACGGAAGGATTCGAACCTTCGAATGCCGGGACCAAAACCCGTTGCCTTACCACTTGGCCACGCCCCATTTCGATTTCTATTCGATACTACTTTCGATACTACTAAATAAAGTATAATTATAAAGTATAATTAATTAGTATATAATTAATTAGTATATAATTATATAATTAATTATAATTAGTAATTACTATTTACTATTTAAAAATTTTTTGAAATATTTTTCATTTAAAATTTTAATTAATTAAAATTTTAATTAATATATTATAATATAATATTCGTTATTTGTCAACTCCAATCTAATTTATTCTATAGATATTTAGATTATTACTAATTACTAGGATTTTTTTGAATATAGAATTAAACTTAATTTATTGATCATTAGATATAATTCAATTAAGATATTGTATGAAAGTATGATTTCCTCTATTCTCTTTTGAGAATTGGAGGTTTTTGATTGGGTGAGTTCAAAAGAAAAGAAGGATTTTTTGTCTACCTAAATTTTCCCTTATATCATATCAATAACTCAATCAAAATGCAATTATCTCCAAGAACAAAATGTCTGTTATGCTTAATATCTTTAGTTTGATCTGTATCTGTCTTAATTCTGCCTTTTATTCAAGTAGTTTTTTCTTCGGAAAATTGCCCGAGGCCTACGCTTTTTTGAACCCCGTCGTAGATGTTATGCCAGTCATACCCGTGTTCTTTTTTCTCTTAGCTTTCGTTTGGCAAGCTGCTGTAAGTTTTCGCTAAGATCCTTAATCTGAAATCTAAATTATTTAAATTGAAAAATTCTTACAAATTTCCTAGATTTCCTAGAAAGTTCGTGATTTTTTCTAGAAAGAAACTCGGTTCTTGATATCCAAATAGGATATGTGGTAGAAAAATGGAGGATCTATTTTCGTTTTTTTTTAATTATCTTGGAGATTGTGTAATGCTTACTCTCAAACTCTTCGTTTACACAGTAGTGATATTTTTTGTTTCTCTCTTCATCTTTGGATTCCTATCTAATGATCCTGGACGTAATCCTGGGCGCGAAGAATAAGGGTTTTTCCTTTCTATTTTCTTCGGATTTTTTGTTTAGATAAAAACAAAGGATTTGCCAAATTTGAAAAAAAAAAAGTCATCAAGGGAAGCGGAAAGAGAGGGATTCGAACCCTCGGTACGAATAACTCGTACAACGGATTAGCAATCCGCCGCTTTAGTCCACTCAGCCATCTCTCCTAATTGAAAATTAGGTTAGATTACACATAAAATAAGGAGTATTTCTTTCTCGATTCTATAGATATGTACAATTTTTATCAATTTTTATCAGTAATTTATTTTCGATAAATAAAGAAAAGGGCTCAAAAGTGCCAACAATATAAAGAAAAAAAAAGTGGCCCCTTCATATTTTGTTCGAAAGACCCTTCTTATTTCTTATTGACACGGCCTGGCCTGGTCAGTACCCCCAGCCGGGCCTCTTTTTGTTCCAACTAATTCTAGAAAAATAATGATGATTTTTCATTTATCTGATTTGAAAACAAAAATGCTTAGTATTATATAAATTTATAAATATAAAAAAGTGAATAGGAAATATTTAAGCACGAACAAAAAAAGAAGGAGGACTATTTCCATCCGCGAAAACGAAAAAGAAAGGAGGGTCAATACTTTAAATTTTATGATTTTTTGATGATCCCATCTTATTATACCCCATTTTCCGGTTCGACAAAAGGTCGAATTGTATACAATAATCGAATTGTAGCGGGTATAGTTTAGTGGTAAAAGTGTGATTCGTTTTTTTACCCCTTTGATAGTTAAAGGGTCGTTGTTTTCGGTTTGATTCGTATTCCGACCAAAAACTTTATTTGCAAAAATAAAAGGATTTACTCCTTTACCTCTCAATCACGGATTCGAGAAAACCTATACATTCTCGTGATTTGTATCCAAGGATCACTTAGAAAGTGAGAAATTGGATTATGAAATTACGAAACATAATTTTGGAATTGGATTAATAGTTCCAATTGAATCAGTATGAGTAAGGGATCCATGGATGAAGATAGAAAGTAGGTTTCTAATCGTAACTAAATCTTCAATTTTGGCTTTACAAATCAAAAATTGAATCAAAATAGCTATTAAATGATGACTCTGGTTTACTAGAGGCATCGACCTGGTTTTTTAGCTCGGTGGAAACAAAATCCCTTTCCTCAGGACCGCCTCAAATAAAAATAGAGAACGAAGTAACTAGAAAGATTGTTAGAATTACTCTCTTCTAGAGGGATCATCTAGAAAGCAATCAGTAGTCAGACAAAAGTTGACATAGATGTTATGGGTAGAATTTTTTTTTGTAATTTTGTTCACATCCATATCCATAAAGGAGCCGAATGAAACCAAAGTTTCATGTTCGGTTTTGAATTAGAGACGTTCAAAATGCTGAATCGACGTCGACTATAACCCCTAGCCTTCCAAGCTAACGATGCGGGTTCGATTCCCGCTACCCGCTTTCTATTCTTTTTTTTTTTTCAGCGAA